ATGGGACATATTCAAATGATTTTTAATGACTATTCGTCTATTGTAATTTCATGTTAGGGGTACTAAAATTCTATGAAAAAATGGCGGTTCAATTCACTGTTCGGGGTATTAGAATACAAGTGTGGGCTAAGTAAATCAATAAAAAGTCTTGGTGATCCTATTGAAAATATCAGCGTAAATGAAGAGCCCATTCTAATAGATAAAGACACACCTAATGGGCTTGAGAGTGACAATTCTAGTTCCAGTAATGTTGATCATTTAGTCGACGTCAGATCCATTGGGAATTTGATATCTGATGACACTTTTTTAGTTAGGGATAGTAATCGGGCTAGCTACTCAATATATTTTGATATTGAAAATGAAATTTTTGAGATTTCCATTGACAATAATAATTCTTTTGTAAGTGAACCAGAAGTTTTTTTTTCTAGTTATCAGAATAATCATCCTCGCTACGATCGTTACATGTATAATACTAAATATAGTTGGAAAAATCATATTAATCGTTGCATTGACAGTTATCTTTTTTATCAAATTTGTATTGATAGCTCCGTTTTAACTAGTAGTGAAAATTACAACGTCAGCTATATTTGTGGTCAAAATAGTAATGAAAGTGAAAGTTCCAGTACAAGAACTATTACGGATGATAGTGATTTAACTATAAGAGAAAGTTCTAATGATTTAGATGTAACTCAAAAATACAGGCATTTGTGGGTTCAATGCGAAAATTGTTATGGATTAAATTATAAGAAATTTTTAAAATCAAAAATGAATATTTGTGAACATTGTGGAGGTCATTTGAAAATGAGTAGTTCGGATAGAATTGAACTTTTGATTGATCCGGGTACTTGGGACTCTACAGATGAAGACATGGCCTCTCTGGACCCTATTGAATTTCATTCAGAGGAAGAACCCTATCAAGATCGTATTGATTCTTATCAAAGAAAGACAGGATTAACTGAAGCTGTTCAAACAGGTACAGGTAAACTAAATGGTATTCCCGTAGCCATTGGGGTTATGGATTTTCAGTTTATGGGGGGTAGTATGGGATCTGTAGTGGGTGAGAAAATAACACGTTTGATCGAGTATGCTACCAATCAATTTGTACCTCTTATTCTAGTGTGTGCTTCCGGAGGAGCACGCATGCAAGAAGGAAGTTTGAGCTTGATGCAAATGGCTAAAATCTCTTCTGTTTTATATGATTATCAATCAAATAAAAAGTTATTCTATGTAGCAATCCTTACATCTCCTACTACGGGGGGGGTAACAGCTAGTTTTGGTATGTTGGGGGATATCATTATTGCCGAACCCGATGCCTACATTGCATTTGCTGGTAAAAGAGTAATTGAACAAACATTGAATAAGACAGTACCTGAGGGTTCACAAGTAGCTGAATATTTATTCCAAAAGGGCTTATTTGATCCAATCGTACCACGTAATCCTTTAAAGGGAGTTCTGAGTGAATTATTTCAGCTCCATGCTTTCTTTCCTTTGAATGAAAATTCAAGTAGAACCGTATAATCCTTAATTTCTTATTAAATTAATTCTACATTTTATTATTTGTTTCGGGGCTACTAAGTAGTTATTTAGTTTATAGAAATGAGAAAGTAAAAGTCTGAAGAATGTTATTTTTCGTTAGTAATATAAGATTGAATTGTAGAAAGAATTATGGGTATTTTTTTTTATCTATATTAAAAAAATTAGAATATATAGAACAGACCAATAAATAATAAAATAAAAAAGAAGTGGATTATCATACATCTATTTCATATCCAAAGATGAAAAAGCCCATTTATTATAATAATAGATTATTATAGTACTATTTTTACTCCCTATTATATCTTAGTATATATACATAATAGACTCTTCTATTTTAAATCTCCTTGTATATATTCAATACTCACTTCATATATAATTATATTTATATATAAATATATAACGTAGAAGAAATCTTTATAACAGGTATAAATATTAAATCGAGGTAACCATTCATTCTATGATAACTATCAGCAACTTACCTGCTTTTTTTGTGCCTTTAGTGGGCTTAGTATTTCCGGCAATTGCTATGGTTTCTTTATCTCTTCATGTTCAAAAAAACAAGATTTTTTAGTTAGTTTGAGGTTCAATCTTATTTTTTTCTAGTTTTTTTTAAGACTTAGGCTTACTTGGAGCATAACACAAATATATTTTTAGTAGAACGGGTAGTTTCCTCCGAGCATAAGCTCGTATGCATAAACAGCATATATGAGTAAATGAGTTATAACTTTTTGAAAATAGGCGATTTTAAAAATATAAAGAAAATCCACATGTCGGGGATATAAATCATATACATGTGAAAGGGATGTTATTTTTTAGTTTAACTCTAATCTAAGCAATTGATGAATTACTCCTAAAGCTTCACATCATAATAGTACTAGTTGATGAGGGTTACTTCGGAAACAAAAAAATTAAAGTCAAATTTATTGGGGTTATGTTACCTCCCAATTACAATGCAAGTAGGTTTAGTTAGAGTATGAGTTGGCGATCAGACTGGATATGGATAGAACTTATAGCGGGGTCTCGAAAACCAAGTAATTTCTGCTGGGCCTTTATACTTTTTTTAGGTTCATTAGGGTTTTTATTGGTTGGAATTTATAGTTATTTCGGTAGGTATTTTATACCGTTATTTACCTCTCAGCAAATCCTTTTTTTTCCACAAGGAATCGTGATGTCTTTCTATGGAATTGCAGGTCTTTTTATTAGTTCATATTTGTGGTGCACAATTGTGTGGAATGTGGGTAGTGGTTATGATCGATTCGATATAAAAGAAGGAATAGTGTGTATTTTTCGTTGGGGATTTCCTGGAAAAACTCGTCGCATTCTCCTACGATTCCTTATGAAAGACATTCAATCTATAAGAATGGAAGTTAAAGAGGGTTTTTTTTATCGTCCTATACTTTATATTGAAATAAGAGGCCAGGGGTCCATTCCCTTGACTCGTATCGACCATAATTTTACTCTACGAGAAATTGAACAAAAAGCCGCTGAATTGGCCTATTTCTTGCGTGTACCAATTGAAGTTTTTTGAAAAAAGTGACAGCTTTCTTATTCTTAGCAAAACATAAAGACAAAAATGATAACTTAAGAATTCTCTTTTTTTCTATAGAAAAGCTTAATATAAGCTTCTGCCGAACTTTGATTAGAACAAAAAAAGTAAACGGACACGGAACAACGAAATTCTTTTTGTCCATAAATTATTTTTTGATGCGTAGTTAAATCCACTGAAATCAATTCATTAACAAAAGAACTAATAAATTGAAATAATAGATTCATCTCATATATCACAAGATTTCGCAATAAATAATTATAATTTATATTAATTATTCCTGTACTGCGGGGTCACCGGGGAGTTCTTGCGTTTCGAAATTCAAGGACCAAACACTGTATCAAATCACAAATAAAAAGTAGGGATATAGACTCGAGACTTCTAATGTCATAGAACTGATAGAGTCGACGAATGAGCCGAGTTCATTTCAAAATTCACAGACGGGCAAATGGCAAAAAAGAAAGAATTTATTTCCCTTATATATCTTGCATCTATAGTATTTTTGCCTTGGTGGATCGCTCTCGCATTTACATTTAACAAAAATCTGGAATCTTGGGTTAATAATTGGTGGAATACTAGGCCCTCCGAAATTTTTTTGAATGATATTGAAGAAAAAGATATTATAAAAAATTTCATAGAATTAGAGGAACTATCCCTCTTCGAGGAAATGATAAAGGACTATCCCCAAGGGGGTTTAGAAACGCTTCATGCTGGAGTCTACAAAGAAACGATCCAATTGATCAAAGTACACAATGAGAGTCGTATACATACGATTTTCCATTTCTCAACAAATATAATATATTTCCTTATTCTAAGTCTTTATTCTATTATAGCTAATGAAGACCTTATTTTTCTTAACTCTTGTCTTCAAGAATTTATATATAATTTAAGCGACACAATAAAAGCTTTTTCTATTCTTTTATTAGCCGATTTATGCATAGGATTCCATTCGCCCCATGGTTGGGAACTAATAATTGGTTCTATTTACAGAGATTTTGGATTTTATCATTATAATCAAATTATATCTGGTCTTGTTTCTACTTTTCCAGTTATTTTAGATACAATTTTTAAATATTTGATTTTTCGTTATTTAAATCGCGTCTCTCCGTCACTTGTAGTGATTTATTATTCAATGAATGATTGAAAAATGATCGAACGGTCTAATTATAATGTTTATTACGTTGTACATAAGTAAAAAAGACTTATTCTTTCTAACCAATCCGGGGGATTCCTTCACTATTCCACCCCAATTATTTCACTAAATCGCAGAATCGTAGATAAGTCACTAGTATAGTTCTTTATCTAATTTTATTGTATAAATTTTGGGGATCAATGATTAGACCATGCAAACTAGAAATACTGTTTCTTCGATAAAGGAAGATATTATTCGAGTCATTTCCGTCTCGCTCATCATATATCTAATAACTCGGGCACCTATTTCAAAAGCGTATCCCATTTTTGCACAGCAGAGTTATGAAAATCCACGAGAAGCGACTGGCCGTATTGTATGTGCCAATTGCCATTTGGCGAACAAACCTGTGGATATCGAGGTTCCACAAGCGGTACTACCCGATACTATATTTGAAGCAGTTGTTCGAATTCCTTATGATCTGCAACTGAAACAAGTTCTTGCTAATGGTAAAAAGGGGGCTTTGAATGTAGGGGCTGTTCTTATTTTACCTGAGGGTTTTGAATTAGCCCCCCCCGATCGTATTTCGCCCGAGATTAAAGAAAAGATGGGAAATCTGTCTTTTCAGAGCTACCGCTCCACTAAAAAAAATATTCTTGTGATAGGTCCTGTTCCTGGTCAAAAATATAGTGAAATCACCTTTCCTATTCTTTCCCCGGACCCCGCTACTAAGAAAGATGTTCACTTCTTAAAATATCCCATATACATAGGCGGAAACAGGGGAAGGGG